GGTTTTTTTTTACATTAGGTAGCTTGCTTACTTAGCGCTTGCGCTAAGGATCTAATCAGAGTCAAACTTTTTTTTTTAAGAAATCCTTTCCCTTATTAGCCGGAGTACAAGTGTACCCCTTGATCTTTAGTAAAGGCGGATTAAGCCTAAAAACATTTTATTTTTATTTTCTATATATATCCTCTGCTGAAAAATGAAGACTAAGACTTGCCAAAAGTGTTTTATATTGTTTCGTGGAAAATAAAAAAGCCCTTTATCGTATCGGATTTGAACCGATGACTTACGCCTTACCATGGCGTGACTCTACCGCGGAGTTAATAAAAGGGCCCATTTTGTTTTTGTCAATTCATGAATTTGCCCACTATGAGTCTACTTCATTTATACTAAATATATAGTATAAATTCTTTATTATATAGTATATAAATTTATAGTATATCATTCGTGTCTCTGTTACAACACGGCGATTATAAATGGTTCGAATGAAAGAAAATGAGAAAGAAAAAAGATGGCTCCTTATTTCCCTGGGATTGTAGTTCAATCGGTCAGAGCACCGCCCTGTCAAGGCGGAAGCTGCGGGTTCGAGCCCCGTCAGTCCCGACCTAGGATCCGATGAATCCATCAATTCATCTCTCTCTTTTCTGTGAAGAGGGGGGACAAGGAGCAGGATCTAATTCCCAGCAGAAGGCTATATGGATCCACTTCAGTCACTCCATCCGATGTTAATACTTATGTAGAGACATACTCTCCACCACCAAGGCTTCTCGGACCACCATTCCTTCCTACGCTACAAACTCAGTAAACCAGTCTCCACTATCTACTTAGGCAAATCTCGGATATGTCTTGAGCCTACATCCGTCCTAGGTGCGATTAGACTCGCTAAAGTGTTATATGACTGAACAGTTGGTGGCCCACTTCTTTCTTTAGCATATTACGAAACGAATGAGCAGAATGCGTGCCTTCTTCCGTCTGCGGCGCAGCCCCCTCTTCTGTTCACCTAGAGTACTAGAGGGGATAGGTTGAAACTTACTCAACCATGTGAGTGAATTGTGGCGAGCCGGCAGTCAATACAAGCAGGAGTCGCTGTTCCCGCCTTTCTTGTTGAGATTGATTCTGTGATCTTTCTGTTCACCTGTAACAACGTTTATAGCGTGTATACCCAGGCTCCGAGCTCCTCCTTTTAGCTTATATGGGCTCAGCCAAGATCAAGAAGACATTGCACCAAAATGGGAGGGATTGATCTATTAATCTCAGTCTTTCTATTCGCGTATCAGTCTCATTTTAAGAGATTCCGCCTGGCCATACTTGATCTTTATAATCCCTTCTCTTACTTCTCGTTTTGATCAACGGCGCCAAAGCTGCTGGAAGAGAAACTCCTTGTAAATAAATAGGCCTACGACCCACCAAGAGGAATTGGCTTCACTACGCTGTCCCTGGGATCAAAGAAAGAAAGCTTTCTCGGTACCACCCTTTTTTATGGGGAGTTACCCGAGTCTAGGAATGAATCACCTTCGCACACAGCCGCAGTAAGGTACCATCGATGGATGTCCTCTCACGAGATTAATCAGTTCATGACCCCAAAGTAGCTTGCCACTAAGAGTAAGGCTTCTTTCTTTCACCGACGAAGGTGAGCCCATAGCCAGTCAATGGAATAGGTAGGGGAGGTGCTCAGTAGAGCGGGGCATAGCCATCAAACGGAAGGGAGTCCGCTTCTGTTAGAGTTGAGGAGGTCATATCTCCGTCACAGGGATGTTAAGAATCAGTTGAACACTTCTTTCACGCCAGCAGACGCCAGGTGGGAGTTAGTTTGCTTAGCCGAGGGCATAGCCAAGACACTTTCTCCGCTTTATATGGGCTAGCTCTGCGAGGACTCTCTAAGACAGATACGGACGGGTGCTCTCTCCACTTTCGACTTGAAAAGGACTTGCTTACTCGGTTCGCTGGTTTATATCTTCGCTATCTGCTTCATAGCTTGAGACCGGCTTATCAAAATCGGACAAGTAGGAAGTTTAGTTCTGTTAGCTCGGCTCGTTCTGGCAGCTCTTGCAGTTCGGGTAGCTCGGCTTTCCTTGCGATAGTTATAAATCCCGATTATATTCTAGTTCCTGTCTTTCTTTCCGCTTGAAAGAGAGAACTAACGTACGCCGCCGGTACTCCACTCACTTAGTACACCTTTAGGCCGTTAAGGCTAATTACATGAAGGGATCCAAGAGAAGGTAGGTATGGAATTGGCTTTAGTGCTCTATTAGGTAAAGGGGTGCTTTAGTAGCCCCCCCTCACTCTATATTGACCATCTGACTTCTTTTTAAAGGAGAACAGTGACGGTTCCTTCAAATTCTGTAAGTGGATTAAGGTCAGGCAACATAGAATGCCGAGTTAGAAGCTCGAGTTCAACGGCTTGTGGTTGTTAGGGATTAACCCAGTGGGGTTAGAGCCTATGGAGTAAGTGAGGGTGCGAATAGACTAGTTGCTAAGTTGTATCTCCGGGTCAGCTAGCTCTTCTGGTAGGGCAGCTCGGCTTGCAGCTGTTGCATCTCTTGTAGCTAGGGCAGCTCAGTCAGGTCAGGTAGCTGGCATTCCTTAGCTAAAGAAAAGCAAGGGTCAGATTTCAACAGATCAAAGTAACGAACTCAGTAGTAAACCAGTTGAAGATGTTTCTTGGCGGAACGATCTTGAGTGGAAGAAGAATGTTATCCTCGCACTTAGTTGATAAGAATGGGGGGCGGAGTGAAGAAAGAAGGGAAGCCCCTAGTCAAGAGGAGGCACAAGCCAGGCAAAGAGAAGCGAAGCAGAAAGACCTTGTCAATAACCAAATAATGATTGATTGAATATCTCAATTAGTTGTAAGTAATTGATCAGCGCTACTTCTTATTTTGATTTCCTAGGCGAAAGAAAAACTGGAGAAGTTACCTTTAGAATGCTCCAAAGAAAAAGCCAGGACTTCGTCAGCAGGCGAATCCAAGGTGGACAGTGGCCCAGCTAAAGCTGTTGCCCATCAATCTATCAAACAAGAAAACCAACTCATGCCAGTCTCTCCGTCCTTTGAAGGGGGCTGTTTCCCCGGTCGTAGTTCCTCTAGAATTTATGGTGGAGCCATATCTGATAATAATAGTCTACGCCTAGCTTACTATCTTTGGGTAGAGGCCCCGCCTTAGTTGTGAATCAGAGAAAATCCATGCCTTCGCGATAGAAGCTAAACAGAGAAAGCTGTTCCATATGCGACAACGAACCAAGCCAGAACTAAGGACTTTCTTTCCCCTTCGACCCGAAAAGACTTCATCGGTTCGAGAGATGGAATAATATTAAGACAAGAAAAGCGAACTTCATCATTCACAGGAGCAGAGTTCAAGGATCTGAGAAAGCCGATACTAGCCAATAAGGTGAAGCTGGGGAGGACCTTATACAACAAGTCAACAAGTGTGGGGCGTATTAAAGGCATCCTACTGTAGTGTAGAAGGAGGAGCATTCGCCCAATGCATTCCCTCCATGCTTTGCTTTTTATTGAGATTCTTTGAATTTGGAACATCCCCGGTAAGCCCTAAGTGGCGGGTCCTGGCCGGTGTAACCATTTATTTGGAGATCATATGTACGAACCTTTGCTTGCTTTTATGCCCAAGTATACCTTGATTGTCCTGCTGTTGAGACTCAACAAACCTGCTTCTTCTTTTTTATCATGATGAATAACAGATTTGGAAGAGAACGAAAGCCAGAGAAGCTTCCTCCGAAGGTGTGGGGCTGCAGCTGGAGCTGCTTCCCTTGATCCTTACCTATAAGAGTTGCTGCGAGCTAGCTTTCGTGCATCGGTTGCACTTGAACGTTATTAATGCTTTTTTTTTTTTATCATAGCTTCTTCTAAGAATTAGGATTGCGAATCTCTGAATGAGACGCGGGCCTCTCCCTCTTGACTTATTACCTCTCCGATTGATTCTTGGATCTCTGCTAAGTCTGAAAAGAAGAGGAATTTTGATTGTCTCGCAGTTAAAGTGGTGAATGCCGCTCTGAGCCCTGCTCATAGTGGAGAAAGTGTAGTTTAGTCTGGAAAGATTTTATGAAAATAGGTCCCATATGGCACTCATAACATGAAATATGGGATTGTCAGCCCAAAGAGAGAGATCGAGTCAAGTAGTTGGAATAGTCCCATTCCTTCTCTTTTTAAGGTGAATCTCCTCAAATTGATTGCGCTGTCGTGGCGACTGAAAAGTGCTTTTACAGACAAAGAAATTGAAAAAACTTGATCTGCACAAGCACCCATCAAAGAAGGGGGGAGTGACCCGGGCAAGGGAGAAAGCCCTGGAAAGGTTTGCCAATAGTCAAGGAAATGTACAAGGCAGTCGATCAAATATCGGTTAGGCCACGCTACTTGAAGATGTATAAGATCAAGTTCAATCTCAAGGATGAAGTCGGGAAAGAATCAGCTCCGTCTTCGCCTAGCCGAAACGAATCAATTGTAGATCCTCTGGTCGGCGAGGGCGAGGCACTCTATTATATATAGATGCGCATTAGCTCTCTCTCATTTGGCAAAGACCCGTCTGTTGAAGAGGAGGATTCGATCAATTCTTAACATTCTTTGGCAGCCCGGAACAGACATGGGTGTAGAATCGAACCGAAAGGACGTACTCCTACCACTATTGTGATTGGAGTCAATGTGTGTCCTTTTTCCTGACCCAACTGGCCACTTTCAGTTTTAGGAATCGACTCGTCGACACTTGGAACTAGTGGCTATGAAGGGGAGGTTCGCCCGTAACCAGTGAAGTCATAAGTCGGTATTTGTGCCTTTGTCCGGTTCCTGATGTTGGCAGTTCGAGACAGGAAGGCCTGAGTCGACTAGGGCTGTTCGAGACAGGAGGGCGAACAAGGGGAATGGGAAGAAGGGTAAGGGCGCACCCATGAGACTGGCCAAACGGAGACAACAGGAAAGCAAGCAAGCCCCCAGACCCCAGAGCTGATTGGCGTAAATCTGTTTATTTCTCCTCATCTTGTTACATCTGCCAACAAGACAAGACCGAAGGCAGGAACCACATACGGCTGGGCAGGCATACGGCTTGGCTTCTTTCAAACATGACCTCAGGAACCGGAACTACGGCAAGCAAGCCCAGCCCTTTTTTAGAGATCTTCTTTCTTCCTAACCTAGGCCCCCTTCCTTTTTTTTTCTTTCCACATCCCTGACGCCCTAGAAGTTATATCTCTTTACTGGACCTTCCCCGCTAGAGTCAACGATGACAATCATTCCTTTTTTCAAGAGTTCCTCCTTCCTTTAACGGATTCGCTAAATCGAACAAGTGCTTCGTTCAATGATCGTACACCGAGATCAGGTGGCCGGCCCTCATTTCCCTCATTCGGTACTTGCTTAGAGGGCACATTGGCTCTGTCGGTTTCTTAATACTTTTGAACGGATAACTTTATTTGATTAGCGATAACCTCTTATTATAATTCTTAGCAATTTTACTTAGATCGGGAAAGTTCAGTTCGGTAATCAAGAAAGTGCTTCTTTCGGGTAGAAAATAAATGTAGTTGTTGTTGCCGAGGCAATCGTTCCTTTCTTTGCTCGCCTGAATCCGGTGTGAGGCTTGTGCTTTCGCTTTATTGAAGACAGACGGGATTCGAAGTAAGCTAAGGTTTCTTTGTTCGATCTAATGCTTTCCTTACTGACTGAACACCCACCCAATCTCGATTGGACACAGAGACACTTTTCGTTTCTTTCTCACCGAAAGCAGGACATCTACAGCAGTTGCCGAACCTAAGCATTGGAGATCGACTCAACCAGCCACGATCGGGAAGCTGGTACTTTACCGCATCACCGAAAGCAGGACATTGAGGTTCAAGGAAAACCAAAGAGGCCCACGGAAGGTAGCTGTTCAAGGTCGTCAAGAGTCCCCATAGAAGTGGTAGGAAGGCCCCCGGTCACTATCACTCCCCAGTTCGAGCACTCCCGAGTCCACTGCGCGGAGATCACTCGAACTGGAAGGATCTATCAGCCTGCCCACTTAAGAACAGCTATGCCAGCAGCACCCAAAGGAAGAAAAAAGACTGATCCAATAGTAGTCGAAGCAGCCACCAAGAAAGCCGAGTCTACCTATGACATTGTGCCCCAGTTAAAGAAGATCAAAGCTGACATCTCGGTCTGGGAACTGATTCAAACATCCTCTACCCATAGGGAATCCTTTGCCAAGGTTCTACAGGCGACTGGAGGGAGGCGAGCGATGAGTGAGTGGAAATTGAACCTGGTACTTTAGAGAGCTTGGTGGGGATGATCATGGCTCCTCAGGTAATAGCTTTCTCAGATGATGAGCTACCGTCCGATGAGGCCTCATAGCATGCATGTCCCACCCTCCCTCTTCGAGGCAAAGAAAAAGTAGAAAGAGAAAGAGTTGTGCTGGTACTTTGCCTTGCATCTAGTAAGGCAGTTCATCCGGTCTGTCTCACGAAGGGCATGAAAGCGGGTCGACTACTAAGGAGATAGAGATAGAAAGATGTGCTTTTGGTGCTCGATGAAGGTCTCACTTTATGTTATGTAAAGAGTTCGCTTCGCTACCGTAGACCGGTTTTAATCGATCGCTTCTTCGGGTTCGTATCCTCTAGTCTCAAGAGTTTCTTTCATCTTCGATAGTCTGGAGATAGTGCATTAGCCTCTGTTGACCAATTTGAAGCTTATGAAATATCTTTCACAAAGAAGAGTCTTCAATACTCATTTTCAAGGGCTTAGTGCTTGCTTGCGCTAAGGAAGGAAACTAGAGAATAAGCAGAAGAAGTCACATCGAGGCAAGAGAGAAAGAATTGAGGCAAATCTAGCTCTCGTGGAGGCTGCTCAACGAAAGGAAGGAGAAGAGGTTCTGAAAGAAAGAGGTAAATGAATGAACCAGAAAGAGTTAATAGAATAGAGGAGCCAACGTATAATTAATATTGAACTTTCCGCTTTTCCTTAGCGCAAGCGCTAAGTAAGCAAGCTACCTTTCTTGTTGCTTGTCAATGCACAGAACCATGTGCCATTCAATAGAAAATGCCTCTCCTGTGTAAGACTGCTCTTCTAGTAGCAGCATACTTCGTGCAAGAAATGGTTTTTTTTTTCGTTTTGGCACATAATCGGTTGTATTTCCTTCCCCTTGATAAGTAAGCAAGCTATCTTAATAAAGAAAATCTTATTTCAGAGAATCCTCCTCTCTTCTATCTAATTAATAGGGGAATTGAGTCCTTCATCTCGTCGGTCTAACTTCGTTATCCTTCACAGCCCTCCCGGGACAGTTATATTTCAGTGACGAAAAGAGTCCGTCAGAGTGCAACATGCTCTCCCCCACGCAGCTCACCATAATACCAAATATGGCACCACCCTCGACTTTACCATATGCAACCACAACAGTTGCCGTCTCTCAGACATATAGTCCTCTACAAAAAGTAGAGATCCTTGCACCAGAACAGCTGGTAACCATACCATCGGGGCTGCCACAAGAGCAGGGAATAGAAGTTGATCCAGCAAAGATCAAGGCCATCATTGACATGCATGCCAGTTCCCAAAACTCAGAAAGAAGTTCAAGGCCTTGCTTTGCTATCTGTAAAGCCATTCTACGCAAGATTTCAATAAGACCTGTGAAGGTTTAGCATATGCCCGGGATTCGCCTACAACCGATCTTAGGAGAGCTTACACCTCCCGTAGGCTATATGATGCTATCGCTGAAATGTTTGATTATTAAGAAATAGTAAGCAATGAAAATAATAAATATTCAGAATATACTAGATCTCCTCTTTCGAAGCTTATTCCGGTTAGAACTCGTTTATGATGCACCAACAGCAGCTGGCCAGCCTTAAGCGTATAAAGCTGAGAATCGAAGCCACTCAAGCGGGGAGTGTGAACCTATTTTGAGAGAGGGCCTAACGAGAAGGATTTCTGTCTTTCAGCGAATAACACATCTACATGACCCTCCGTCCCTTCCCTTGGTATACCGCCCTGTCCCTTTTAGATTTAGCTAACTAGAAGGCTATAGCCACCGATGGGATCCTCTGCATAGGACTGACTTGACCGAGAATAGTTGTAGCAAGCTAGATACAGCATTTCCATACGGCACAGAGCTAGCGCACTTAGTACGGTATAGGAACGTTAAGTACAAATCCTGATTATCACCACCGCCAGTTACGAGGGAAGGATACAGCTGAGTACAGCATCCCCGGCGAATGGATTGTATACGTTTCTCCTGCTATTGGTTCTTCAACCCGAGCTTTGCTCGCGGCTATAGGTGATCCGCTCCCAGCTTCTCTTTGACCATTTCTTGAATATCAGGTTGGCTATCCAACGGCTTCTCGTCGTGCACTTTCATTATGCTACAAATATTCGCTATAGATCCTATCTCTTTTATTCGCAATATCACATGTTAATTCATATTATGGGTGGTGGGACCGCCCCTTCCTCACAGAACGATAAATAGGCTTATATTTCCTTCACTGCGCATTGAGGCGACTGCTCTCTTGTTAAAAAGATTGGATCCGCTGGCGGTAGCATGTCGTTTACTAGGGAGTTGGTTGCTTAAGCGTACTTCAAAACTTGAACTAGTCGCGGCGATCTTCCAGATTCTTTTAGAAACGAACGACCAAGGATGTCACCTTTAGAGTAGTGCGCTGGAAGGCCTTGAATAGATGAAGAAATCAACCAACAAACAGGTTCATACGGAGTAGTGTAGTCCAAGGGGCACTCTGTTACTGTTAGTAGGGAGTAAACGCCTTGAATACCATACTAGAATTAGGGGGCGCGACCGCCCGCTGCAAGGCGCGGTTAAAGATACCAGTAAGAAGTCAGACTAACATAAGTAGGTGCGAACTCTCGCTCTACGTCCTCCCCTTCTCCTTCTCAGAAGCTCCCAGTTCTGCTACACTTTGTGCCAATCATTCCAAAGTAGACATTCCTTCCAATTCAATAGGAGACAGATGCTCCCCCGGTCGCGCCAGCTAGAGGTGGTCGTGGATTCGATTCCAGAGATCTTTAGAATCTAAATCAAGTCATTAGAAGGCTGGTCAAGAGGAATCTTCAGACGGCGGCGGCTACTTGCTTTATCAGTCCCACCTTGACGGCTGGAGTTTGCTTATGACCCTACCTAAACTAAAGATATTAAGTCCTTGGAATTCTCCGGTTTAGCCGCTTCGGATGATCATGATCGGTACGACGACCTTATTTTGTATGTTATAAGCTGGCCTTAGCTTGATAAATGGGTTGCTTGAGAGAAGACCGCCGGGACCCGTAGAGCGGTGAGTGCTAAGCCGTTGAGGCTACTAATTCCTCCTAAGATTGCAAGTCGGGAACTATCATATCAGTGCAAGCCAAATCTAGTTACAGGTGTAAGGATAGGGTGGGAAAACAGGGGCATCGCCCTCGCGCTACATGGTTCGACTTGAGCTGAAGCCCATGCCAGCCATAGCTTGAACCGATTCTTCGTAGCCCAAACAGGAAGAGGTCAGAAGTAAGAAACAAGCATCTCTACAAGAAAATGATTGCGCCTTTCTTTAGCCTTTCCCAACTGCTTATCCGATACACAAGAAGAAGGAACATCTATCCCAGTAGCAACCTCATCCTTTTGAAAGCCAGGAACTAATTGATCTATCGATCGGCATCTACCAAGGGGTCTTGACCAACATGTACCAGATTCGCTTCACTCCGCGCAATCCCCTAAAGTCATTCCATTCAGTAGGCTCATCGAATCTCTTTAATGCTGTCTCCTATTCTCGAAACCGGGAGAGTGATGAAGTTACGGTCGATCGATCGGATAAGTAGGTACTGGTATACAACTATGCGCATTGCCCTCCCGGCCCAGAAAGATATTATATACAGCGTACTTGTGGTCGCCACTCCCAGAGAGAGAAGAAGAAGCGGCATTAATACAAGCAGAAGTAGGCTCTGCAAAGAAAGTCTCTGTTGGGCTCGCGGACGAAGTTCGTTTAGCCAATATGCTAGTTGCAAGCCGAGGGGCTATGATTACTTTCAGTTCCTCCGCTCTATGTTCCCCAAGCAAGGTAATAAATAATAGTAACCATTGGCAGTGGCCCAGGGTGTCCTCGAGATTGAAATTGATCTAATGTTGCTGTTTTTCGTGGGATCAGATAGAACCTGTCATTAGGCAAGGCAGCACCGGTCGTCTCAGTCGAAAGAGAAGATTGTAGTGGCGGCTGGATCTTTTCGAGAACAAACACGCTTCTCTTCCTAGAAAGAAGCTATGGCCTCGCTCTCACCCCCAACCCCTGACCCAGACTACTATGAATGACCAAACGAATGAGAGTCCAAGGGTGGATCCACCTAGTCTCGAACTATTCCCCTTACACAGCGGATACTACCGCCTTGGTTGGCAGGGTTAGAGAAGAAGCACGCCGTTATAGGGCTGTTGACAGGAGAGCTTATGCATTTCCTTAAATAGGTGCTACCTCTTTTTAAGATTATTCTGCCGATGGCTCCTATCGAACCAACCACGTTGGAGTAACCGAAGTGCCTTTCTCAAGGGAGATCCTTTCAACAGCTGACCGAACTGCTTTCGCCGAGTAAGACTCATTCGAGGAGATGAAGGTAGAACCAAAAGCTGAGAATAGCAAAGCCAAGCTCTAAGCTATGAATCTACTAAAATATAGTATGGTATAAGACAAGCTTGACTCCTCAAAGCCAGGAAGACCCACATCGTAGTAAACGGTTCATCGATCCACTGGAATATTCAACTTGCCCCTTTCTTTCGTCGGCTGGAACGGGAGAGGTTGCTTCAACCACGCATGTTAGTTCGACTCGTTAGAGTGGTGGAGCGATCTCATGATGTGGCATGAATTCTTACCTATTCAGGGGCTTCAGCAAAAGTAGGTCCAATTCAGGGGGTGAAGTCAAGAAAAGGAAGTATGGCTCTATAACCAAAGAGGGATCTGGTTCAACAGGCTATGAAGAAGGGCGCTAACCCCTATCACGCCCCAGACTTGACGGTAAACCATAAACTACAAGCAGCGTTCACTGATCATATACGCACTTGATGTCGAGTGCTCTTTGGGCTCTCAGTCCCGCTATTGAACTTGGGATGAAATGGCGAGGACTGTGACTCTTGGGAACGGCCTTTGGAATTGGGAAAGATAGATGTTCTTGTCCTTAAGTATCAAAGAAGGATAGTGCGACCTGATGGCTGAGTAGTCCTCCCAGGTAGCATCCTCAATGTTGGTAGAAGACCAGAACTTGAGGTACAGAAGATTGCCGACGCTGTATAGTTCGACGGTCAAGGATCTTACATGGCTCGGCAATAAGCTGTCCATCTTTTGTAGGCGGCAATGTCGGCGAGGCAGTGACAGTCTCACCAATGTGCCGTTTGAGCAGTGACACATGGAATACTGGATGAATAGATGCCGTCTCGGGGCTCATATGCCACTTTGCCGATGCGAGCTATAATCTGATATGGGCCATAGAAGCGAGGAGGAAGCTTAAAATCATGCCGAAGAGATAATGAAGTCTGTCGGTAAGGCTGGAGTCGAAGGTAGACCCAATCGCCGAGCTCAAATTCCCGTTCTGAACGCGGCATATAATTTCATTCTGGACTGTGCTTCTACCAAGTTTTGCTTGAGTATCCCGGCAAGCGTCTGTAACAAATTCTTTGCTAGCCGGCAGTGCTGAGTCAAATTTCTGATTAAGAGCAAACCATAGAGAGCTTCAAATGGAGACATCTTTAATGCCGAGTGATAGTATTGTAGCACCATTCGGCCAAGTTGGCCACTGCTTTGGCCGGCTACTGGTCATGCAGCGAAGATAAGACTCTAAGCATTGATTCAACCTTTCAGTCTGGCCAGGATGATAGGCCGAGGTAAACTGTAGATCAGTACCAATGAGCCGAAAGAGATGCTTCCAGAAGGTTGAGACAAAGGTTGAACCTCGATCGGTAACAAGGTGCTCCATGTAGCTTGTGGATCTCGGCAAAGTATAACTCAGCTATAGAGGTTGCCGTATAAGGATGAGGTATGGCAAGGAAGTGAGCATACTTACTTAGCCACCACCAAGATTGTTGACTGGCGGCCAAGAGTAGGAAGTCCTTCTATAAAATCCATAGCTATAGCCTGCCAAGGAACTTCTGGTATCGGCAAGGGTTGAAGTAGTCCTGCCGTCTTAGAGTGCTCAGCCTTATGCCGTTGACAGACATCACAGGCTTTGACGAACATCTCGACGCCAATAAAAGAATCTTTCAACTCGCTGCTTGTATGCCGCCATGTCCTCCAGTTGGAGTGCAGTGGACCTCAGATAAGATCTTTGACCTGTAGTCCAGATTGGTCCCAATGTATAGTCGGCCTTTGTAGCGAAGTACTCCCTGCTGAAAAGTTGAATCTGGCGAAGCGGCAGAAGAGTCTAACAACTGTTCGGCAACTAAAGCTTGTGCTGCCGGCAATACTAGCTTCGACTTCGCTTCGGAACAATTTAAGATATTTTACTAAGTGATTGATCTTCAGGAATCCGAGATAAGGCGTCGGCAACAATGTTGTCAACTCCTTTATTGTACTGGATCACATAGTCAAAGCCGAGGAGTCTTGAGCACCACTTTTGTTGCAATGCCGTATGGAGTTGCTGATCCATGAGAAACTTGAGGCTGTGATGATCAGTTCTAATAATGAAGTGTGAGCCGATCAAGTAAGTCTTCCATTTGTCAATAGCATAGACTAAGGCCCAAAGTTCCTTCTCATAGGTAGACAGGCCTCGCTTCCGAGGCGGCAATGCTTTACTGATGTAGGCAATGGGCCGCTCATCTTGTAGCAGTACGGCACCTATACCAAGCATCGGTCTCAAGGACAAATGTCTTGGAGAAATCAGGCATTACGTGTAGATGCCATAGCGACTTTAAGTTTGTTGAAGGCTACCTAGGAAATTCTCCTTTTTGAGCAAGTCATTCAGTGGCCGGCTGATAGCTCCATAGTCTTTGACAAACTTTCTGTAATATCCAGTGAGGCCGAGGATGGCGATTACTTACCCTCCGTTGATCGATCATTAAGGAAGTAACAAGCCAACCGCATCAAAACAACTCTACTCCACCAATGCATTGAGAGCCATGGAGAAGTTTCTTCATATTGGACAAACAAATATGTGCATGAAATGAAGAGATTTCTCTTTCTCTAAGGTGAGAGCTTTGATAGAAGAAAAGGGTGGTTCAATAGGAGCTTTTCTATCTGAAATGTGAGTTGATTCCCTTTACGGAATAGCACCTTGTTTGAAGGCCCGTATGTAGTCTTGATCTCTTTTTAAAACTTCTTTAAGAACAACATAAAACAGGATCATTAGCAAGATCAGAAGTAAGGAATGAGTTCAGATCATGTGATGCTTACAGCGAATAGCTATCGCTGTCATCGAGACAACACCCTTCTCGCAACCTCTCAGCCCCACCTATCTTTTGAGATGGTCCTCGTCCCTTTCTTAGGGGTGAATGTATATGATACTAGCAAACAGGCTTACTCCTGATGTAGCGGTCAACCTCCTGCCCAGCCTCTATTACGATTCAATAAAACAATAGTCAAAGCGGAAACGGAAGTCCAAATTCAATAGCATTATATCTCGAACTCGCTTCAGCGGGATCTTTGATTCCTCACTCTGGCGATGAAAATATTATTCGGCGGAAAAGAAATCTCAATTCACTGGTCTCATACGCATGCTTTCCGCGTCAGTCAGAGGCGAGCTATTCAATCTGCGGTAACAACACTACACGATGAATAGATTCCTGTAAACAGCGGATCCTTTTCGGCTTCAACTAATAGGAATATCCAAGATCAATGGGCAGCGGTTGGAGATGGTATAGCGGGACCAACCCGTTTGCTATATTACTTAGTCCTTTTATCCCCGATAGGATATGAATTCCATTCATTCCTGGTTCGTTTGCAACAAAGAAATCCCTTGTAGGCATACGAAACCGCCGTCGGTCTTCTTTCCTTTCCGCGCTAGGTCGGCCGACTCTCTTGCTATGGCCCCCTCTATCTTCTCTTCTTCTTCTGCCTGTCCTTTCCTGACTCTGTCGATGGAGATGGCTGTCTTTCTCAAGCTTCTTAAAAGAGACGCGCTCACAGGTACGTACATTGTTAACGTTACACCCAGGAGATTGAATCCGGCTATAAGCACTCTTTTTCCCTTCCGACTCTTACCTTGAGTCTTTTTTCCAAGGGACTTCGATCGATAAACTAAATTAAGCAAGCGGGTATTCGCTTTCTTTTTAATGAAAGCTTGCTTTGCCTCCGACTTTTTAAGTAACTTCGAACTCAGATTCATCAGGTGAACAGTCTGATGGTACGTCGCCAGCGTCATACCCGTTAGATCCATTTGCCCCGTTCAGTAAATGGGGTACTGTAATTGATAAACCAATGGATTCTTTAGTTGATATTGACCCTGTAGTTGATTTAGCGTATCAGCGATACGAGCTGCCTGCAAGGCTGAGAGCCAAACTTCGTTCTCTCAACTATGCTCTATTGGAAAGTCGTCCCTCTAGCAAGCCCAAATTGAGCAAGACTGATCGTCTGCCGCGACCCATAGAAACTTTCGCCTCTCGGGGTCTGAGTAGGGAGCACCAGAAACATCACTTGGCTTCTCGCTTGAAGATCGGATTGGATCTCGTATCGAATAAATCCCTTCGCAACCAAAAGAAGAAAAGGAGATTTTCTCTATCGATAAGCAAAGTGTTCAGTCTCACTTTACGCTACAAAAAGAAAAAGAAGAGCTAGGTTGACCAATTGCAGAAGGGGTCTAGGAGCACACTGAGATTGTGAATAGTAAGGGGGTTTATCCGAGGGATGATGCAAGGGTTAGCCCTACGCATTAGAGTCGCATCAGGATATTGAAGTAGCTTGCTATCGGGTTCCGTCCGTACCCGTGCTGAAAGCAGCTGGTGGCTATTCGTTTGATTCCGTTACGGTCATAGGTCGCCTCTGCTCTGCCAAGAACGGACTACTCTTTGAAAAGGCGCTAGGCGTTGGCTCGCTTCCGATCTTTCCTACCCAGGTTAAATACATGAGTTCTCCTGCTTTTGCTCAGTACACGTATGCAGACCAAGCACTTCGCTTCTTTACTAGGCTAGGCCATGAGATGGCTTCGTAACAGTTCCAGTCGGATATTATAAAAATGTGAAAACCACTCAATATGAGAGAGAGTAAGGCGGAATCTTTCCTAACTTCAACGGATGGACTACCAGCGTGCTACGTACTTATGGCTTCGATCAGGACAATTCACAACCAGCTTCGAAACATAAGAAGCAAAGCCTTCTTGACGCTTGGCAACAGCTCCCCTTGGATTTCCCTACCGGTCAGTGGCAAATGCAGCATTGTACTCATAGCGGTTGGAATTGGGCATCGAGGGAAGTAGGAGCAAGCTCCCCCACATGACTATGGTTCACACTGGGCGTTTATTATCAATCTTTCCCGTCTTCGGAGTGACGAATCAAAGATCTCTTCACATATATATGTAAGTTAGACGAAACGACTCGTGCAAAAGCAAAGCTAGGAGGTTATCACTGAACCGGGTTCCGGACTCCGCCCTCGGTTCTATCTGGCTTTTTCATATGATAGCGCGCCCTCACCTATTTGGTCATTGTATCACGAAGGAAGGCTACCTGGTGCGGCTTACTCTAGTCAATCTATGTTAGTAAGAAAAAGGGTTCAAGCTAGCGCCTTGCTCAAGAGGTTTAGCAAATGAGCATTCACTTGAGGTTTGCAACCCTAGTTGAAGTGGAATAGTCAAGATGAAAGCAGTTTCAAGGGTGCTTCCTCAAGGTTGTTTACTAGTGAAACAGGAATCTCATAGGTGACAAGAAAACCTACAGCAGTGCGAGTGCAAAAGCCTTACAGCAACAGCAGTGCGCTTTCCTCGAATCAGCAAAAGCCTTAGAGCGACGGGCTTGCCCATGAACTTGAGGAAGACATTCAACTGTCAAACATCAATGAAAGCTATAGCTGTGCTCCAGTTTTGCGGGTAAAGGTTATACGGTGAAGAGCCCTTGGTCTTAAAGGGCAAGGCGACCTTCTTAATTAAATTAAAGAAAACATTCGGGACATAAAAGCCTATGGTAATCTCTAATCTCGTCCTTAGTTGCCGAATTTGTTGAAGGTTTCAATCAACAAGCAAGGGATGAGCAACAAGCAACGGATGAATTGAATAGTAGCGCGCTAGCGCGAAAGCCCCAATTCAATAAACGTAAGGTGCGTTAGTCACGCCCTTTATATATATAGGGCGTTTTCTTGCTTCTTAAAGTCCATCATCTCCCACGAATGGCCAATCTCATTTCACAAATGGGCCATTTATCCATTCAAATGGCCCAGATGGTCCAGATGACCCAGTCCATGGCCCAAACCATGACTCAATCAATGGCCCAGACTATAACCCAGGCAGTGGCCCAGGTGCTAGCCCCTTGGTCAAAGGGTCTGCTATCATCATGCTGGTGCTAATGTGATCTATCGACACTAGATGATCTTCCACAATTTCCTTCAAAACATAGTACTTTACGTCTATATGTTTCAACCTGCTAGACGACTTGTTGTTGTTGGAGAAGGCAAGGGCTGCTGAGTTATCACAGTAGATCTTCAGCGGTCTAGAGATAGTACCCATCACCTGAAGTCCTGTGATGAAGTTCCTCAGCCAAATAGCCTGGCATGTGGCCTCGTAGCAAGCAATATACTCAGCGTGTGTAGAGGAAGAAGCTGTGACCCTTTCTCACTCTTCCACGAAATGGCGCCGCCGGCAAGCAGGAAGACGTATCCTGATGTCGATTTCCTGGTGTCCGGGCACCCAGCGTAATCGGAGTCCTCATATCCGACGATCTCCAGTATATCGGATCGCCGTTATGTTATCATTTAGTCTCTGGTCCCCTGAAGATACCTCATTACTTTGAAGGCAGGCTCCATGCCTGGGTTACTTTGGTATCTACCTAGTAAACCCACAGCATAGGCAATGTCCGGCCGTGTACACGTCTGGGCGTACATCAAGCTTCCAACAGCAGAAGCATATGGAATGCCCTTCATCTGATCCTTCTCTATATCGCTCCTCGGGCACTGCGAAGCACTGAGCCTGTCTCCATCTGCCTTCTTCTGCTACTGGGTTTGCTGTGCTGTATACCATACCTCTCTAATACTTTTTTGGATTTAGGCCTTCTGAGATAGTCCGAGGATACCTCTGGAGATGTCTTTGTGAATCTCAATGCCAATAACATATGAGGCTCACCCATATCCTGAATCTCAAAGTTCCTTATGAGGAATGCCTTCGTATCGTGCAACAGCCCCAGATCACTGCTAGCAAGCAGTATGTCGTCAACATATAGGACTAGAAAGAGAAACTTGCTCCCACTGACCTGTAGGTATATACACTGATCAACATCCTTAAACCCACAGGTCATTCTCACCTCATGGAATTTGAGGTACCACTGACGGGAAGACTCGTCCGTATATCGACTTCCTTAACCTGCACACTAAATGCTCGCTGCCCTCCTGCGAGAAGCCAAAAGGTTGGTCCATGTACACTTCCTCCTGTAGCTCCCCATTGAGGAAAGCCGTCTTCACATCCATCTGGTGAAGCTCTAAGTAAAAATGAGCCACCAAAGCCATGATTATCCTGAGTGAGTCCTTCTTATAAACCGGATAAAAGGTCCTCAGCCCTTCCATTTCCTTATCATGAAATTGTTTAGGGGCAACCTTCTCCAGAAGGAGAGAACGGAGCATGCCGAACTCATAGCACGTCAACACTCCTCTCTCCGGGAATGTTAACCAGAACTCGACTGGCAATGGATATATGCCCGAAGGGGAATGCATTAAGTAATGACGTCGCCACCTCTGATTCTTCTGATTCAGAGTGACTCCTCGACGTGAGTAAACACGAAAGGATGCGCCGCGCAAGTTGTATGAGACTCTTAGACTCCTAATCCCAAGAGTTGAAAACATTGACGCAGCCACACCGTAAACGAGTGAACGAACGATCAGCACCGAAATAGGGAAGAGGTCGGTACGAACACCATCACACATGAAGCCTTTTGCAAACTCCAGTGCGAGAGACTAGCGATTTCTCCTTAGAAATTCTCGCAAGCCGCCATAATTGCCTCATATTCCTTCCATGCTCATCTGGTGGGAGTAGCCTCTTCATGGAAGATTGGCCCATTAAAGTACCAAACAAAGGGTTCCACAAGCAAGCTATTATTCTTGGGATCTCCATTGAGGAGCATCAAAGCTTAATGAAAGATCTCACCCAGCAAGAAAACGCCCTATATATATAAAGGCGTTAGCACCTTACGTTTATTGAATGGGGCTTTCGCGCTAAGCGCTCATCCCTTGCTTGTTAGCAACAGGTAATCATTTTTAAGCCACAAGCAAGAAGGGATCTCCTACGTAACTGCATTCGAGTACAGAAAGTTCCTCCTAGTAGATTGAGCGCCAGGTTGTTAAAGCATTTCTGAAATCAATTCAAACCCATTTTTGGGTTATGGCATTGACATTCTGTAAGCCCCGTCCCGCTTAAGGTGGAATGCTTTAGATCTCGCTACATAAGTTTCACGCTTACCATTTCATTATTCTATTCGGAGGAGATTCTAAGCTCAAGATTCGGGTTCTCTAGGCGTGCGGTCTGTCTCCTTCGACCGATATATGGCACCAATTCTTGAACTTGAATGAGGCGTACTCCTTTCATACTTCAATCCTCTCTATTATAGTATATATGATATAAAGTTCGAACATCTGCTAGCTCGGTTGGCTACTCACCTAGTCGCCTAGGCGCTGTTACAACCTCTGTTAGAAACAGATTCCATCCGCCGGGGTCATTGAACATAAGGTTTTCAAAACCGACTCTTACTAAAAAAAAAGAAAATCTGGTTGGCCGTGCCTTTTGATTGGTTTATTTGCTGCACTTAAGTCTTAGGCCCGTGGTTCGAGATGTTCCTGCGAATGAAGGGGCGATCTATATAGAATAAGAATGGAGCGAAATATTGAAGGTTGAGTGTGATATACCTGGGGTGTTTTCTGCTAGATCGACAAAAGGAGAGTTGTATGGGATTGAGCTACGGCAGCTGCCCGAATGGTTCCTGCAGGTCTTAATCGAGGCAGCAACTAGCTAAAGAACATAACTTTCTGCGGGAGGTGAAAGAGACTCTTTTATAGTAACACGTATATCCTATGAATCAAAATTTCAACACTCAGTCTGCCCTTAAGGAACCACCGGATAATGGTATATGCTATAGAAGGTGAATCCCCAGTTCAGCTAGACGTTAGCCTGTAGTGACAGCTATTCCCTAGGGCATGAAAATCCTCGGTGATAGTTCTTTGCCTGCTACTCCTACTACCAGTCGACTAAGGAAGAGCGGGGAGGGAATGTTTACAGTAGTACGACTTTGAATTTCCTCTTCGGTCTTTTTCTTTTATTGTTTATATGCCCACATTTCATACTTATCAATTCCTGTTCATGGCTTCGTATGTACTGAGTGACTATAGGTTCATTCAGATGCTGCTCCAAGAGAGCTTTATTCGGCCTTTGTATGACCGTCTTCCTCTTCCCTTCCTGTCTATCTCCTTCGGTCAGGTAGTTCTGCTTCCGGTGCCGGAGGAAGGATAGAAGGGTGAGCTTTCCTTGTCAGCTAATGGAAGCAAGAGAACAGGTAAGCTTGAGAAGAGAAGTCTAGGAGAGTCGCTTTCCTTATCCTGCGTGTTGGAGAAAGGGAGACTCCTGGGATGGGGTTGGTCAGAGAAAGAGGAGAGCTTCCTTACTGGGCTTATGAGCTAGAGAAGTTGAGTTTCTTTGGCTTGTGAGCTACTAGCTGCTGGAAAGAGAGGTAACGGGAATCTAGGACTATAGGAGCTAAGCCTTACCTCACCTACGGGACTAGCTCTCTGGGTGGGCTATCTCCTATTCTTCTAGTTTGGGAAGAGAGGGAAGAGAAGCAGCCTGAGACCACTTAAAAGTTAATATAGGCAAATCCCATTTCTTTTTTCTTTATGTCGCTACACGGTTAAAAGCCCATTATTTTCCGAGGCTTTCCAAGAGAGCAAACTCAGTAGCTCAAGCTAAAGGGACTAAGTAGCTACAGTAGCTCACTTCCTGACTCTTCTTTCCAGTAGATGACTCCTTCCTTCCCCTCTAGCCAGAAACCATAGTAAGTGCTGCTCTCAGTGGGAGGGGAGGTACATCCGGTGCTGCCAAGTGCCTTAAAGGGCCCGGAAATCCTCATCCTGGTAGCTGGCGAGGAATGGAGATTCAAGCGATCGAGTCACTCCGCACTCAGGCACAGCATCGGCATCCGTTTCTGGCATAGTTCTAGGATTGCAAGTACTAGCGGCAAGTTCATTGATCGATCGGACAGGTGACTCAACAAGCAACGGATTCGCGTACTACCAACAAGCAACTCCTGAGCGCCCTAGCAACAAGCAACGGATGAATTGAATAGTAGCGCGCTAGCGCGAAAGCCCCAATTCAATAAACGTAAGGTGCGTTAGTCACGCGTTTAAGCTAACGAATTGCGTTTTCTTGCTGCCACAGAAGCTAAGATGCTGAAAAAGATAGAAAGAGATTCCTATACAGCTATGTAGAAGAATCGTCCGGGTAGAACGAAAAGATGGAGGCTAATACTTCTAACTCGCGTCTTAAGCGGCCCTCAGGACTTCTCAAAGAAGAACTCACCCTATTCCTATCTAAGGAAGCGACTCCTGACTCGAGGGTAGAAGGAATAGTCTATGAAAGAGATAGTCTTAGTACACCCGAAGGAAGAGGGAAACCTTTTAGGCCTAGTAGCACGGTTGAAGTCCAATCCGTGTGAGTATGAGTGCCAGCCAAGCCGCTTTCAAGCTCTCCAACGCTAGCAATGCAGTAAGGGTTCATTCCAAGCGAACCAGTAGCAAAGCGGTTGAAAGCAGTCTGTCGGTATCAGTCCTGGTATTCCGGGCAAGCCAGTCGGTGGTAGTAATTCCGGTGCTTCTAGTGACTTTCTTGCCTGTCTCCTGTCTGTTTACGAATCGGATGTGGGAATTTTATATGATAGAGATCGGTCTTATCAAGCCCTATGGCTTGTTGAGAGGGAAGATTTTCTATCCTTAACAGTAGGTGGGCTTCCCAAGCGAGTGGAGGGTGAGCGTTTAGACGTATTCAATTTAGCCTCTGAGAGAGGAATCAATATCCCCACCCAGCTGAGCAAGAAGGGAGTAGGCTGAGCATTCATAAACGAAAAAACGGAGGAACTGGTGTCCACGAGGAAGCCTCGGCTTCTCCATTGATAGATGAAACTTCAACAGCATAATAGAAATAAGTAATAGCAGCTGAATCTCCCCCCCTTAGGCCTTTCCTCAAGTGTTGTAGGTGGCTAAAGAGTTTTCGTGATCTCATTACGAAATGGATACACGAACTGTTGCAAGATCGATTCGGATTGGCTCTGCTTCGTTTAGAAAATGTGGTTCGGGGGGACTACAGGTGGAGCAATTAGGCATAAATCGATACCGACGCCTCGTAATTGGCTCCGTTAACAACCGCTTGTGAATCATTTTTGGCCTTAGGCTGGATACATGAGATACATACATCTATTGCGGTGGTCATACGAGGGTACTCCTTTGGAACACTCATGGATCGTTTTTAGCATTTATGGGCGCTCATCAATAGTAAAATCTACCAGGTTATTCTTCGATTGGATGAATTATAGCGAGATTATTGACTTATGGGTTGACAACAGAAGTTCTCGCTGCCTAGTTTTCTTCTTAAAATGAAAAATCAGCATCTTTAAGATATAGAACCTCTGCTTGATTGGGGAATTGCCCAAAGATTGAATAGCAAAAAGGTAACAACGAGACCCTACCGCTCAAACACTTAGAACAAGGATGAGACTCACTCCCGAGGGAAGCATATGCTATAACTTAAATATGAAAAGCGTACGAAGGTAGCCGCACTACAACATGTACATCTCGGATCCAGTTCTTGTCCCCGAGAGTACGAAATGGCTGTGATGGGAGCAGGGCAATCTTTCAACAAGTAGGCGAGTAGCGGCCAGTTCCTGTTATGAACTGAAGGCGAAGGCGAAGGTGGCGTGAATAGTACTGACAGTTTCAGTATGCAAACTAGCGCAAACGGAAGTGCTTCCGACAGGCGAATGCAATGATCTCGATATAAGTAAAAATACGGGCATTTGCAGGTGCTAATTAAACCACAAGCAATTAGAACTGATTCTTTGTGAACCATATGTGGATCCCGTTTTCAAACGAGTAGCCCGGAAAGAATCGAACTTTTGATTGGTCCTGTGGCTCACCCTTTCATCATCAGAAGAAGCGAAGGAGAGAGCTCGAAGGCCAAGGCCGATGGAGGACTGGTTAGTTAGTTAGCCTATTCTTGCTACCCGTGGCCTAGGTGTATATACGCACACCTTGCTTCAAGCGAAATACCTTCTTTGATTGATTGGACTCTCTGCTTCTTGCGATTCTGATAGTTGTTGTGTCCCTCGACCGGCTGATCGATCAATTTATGTTAATGGAAAGTACCACCTCTGAATTACTTGGAACCTTTCCATGATCGGATATAAGAGTTATGTTTGAGCTTCTTTATCATTGATCAGATAGATGTTTGAGCTTCCTTTCTTTTCCCATCCGCCTCAACGGGCTTCCCCAGCTTAATTTGTTTACCGTCCTGGTGCTACTTTCTGATCTTTCTTATTCCGTTCCTTTTTTAACTGATGCTATTACTTCCCCTCGTTATTCGATCTAAGGAAATCAAAAGGTTAGCCTCTACTTTCTCAAAGGATGGATTTGGTCTTGCTCGATCCGCTTATAGCAATCGAATTTGTCTTTTAATGTGCGCAGTCCGTCTTAGTCCCCTTCCATTCTAGCTTTAGCTAGGGCGGGGAGATAATGATTTTCGTGTAAAGGCAAGGGGGAGGATGCAAGAACGCTGGTTTAAGTACCCCCGTGTGGTTTAGCTTGCTCAACCTTAGTAGATAGCCCTTTGTATAACTCTCCTTTGTTTGCTCCCATATGGGGTTGCTACAGCTCAATCTGCGGTTGGTGATTATTGCCGGGATTGTTAATAGGATTCCGGGTGCTTACGGAAAGGTAAGATAAGAAAAGAAATGAAAGGATGAGATGGCTCTTGAATTCGAACTTTTACCTGTTTCTGAGTCTACACCTTGGGCTGGGCCATATCTTCTAGCGAATTTGACAGGATACTCAGGCGAGTTCCCCCTCCCGAGGAAACGAAGGAATCGGAACCATTTATCACACGATCTCCTCTTACAAATAGGACTCACTTCTTTTTGTACTACTTCACCTTCTCGTTTCATTTCTCAATCGAGGTCCCGGACTTAAGGATCGAAAGAAAGTGAAACAATGACATGATTGGTAAGTTATTACGCCTCCACTCTACTGTCCACGTGGACTTTTGCAGCCAACTGGAATCAGAACTACGATTCGGACCCAGTCCTGAAATAGGATTTCCCTTTCGCGCCACATGCTGATAGGACTTTTAGCTCCTCTCCTTTTTGCCCAGCCCAATCTCTACTAGGATAAAAGATCAATCAACGAGTCGTTTCTCGAAGGCGGAAGCCGGAGGCATAGTCATTTGGTTGAAACAGGTGGATGTTACGAGTTAGAAGCAAGGCCCGCGGGGGCGCAGTGAGATATGTGATATTGGTGAGTTCGGTGCCCCCTTAGTTATTCTATTCATGTATCGGATCTTCTACTTTAAAGCGACCTCTTACAAGGGGAAGGCGGCCCAGTCCTATTATGCGCTACAAAAGCAAAAAGAGGCCTTATACAATCGTAAATGGGCGTTCGCCAATGGAAGTCTGATCCTAAGCGTCTGATCATAGCTTTACTGGCCCTTGCTACCAGTAGATGGCACTTCTCTAAGAAGACATCCTCGAAGCTCTTTCCTTTGGATTCAGCCTACCCCGAGAAGACAGCCGGTTGTCTACTACCCATTTTGTAATAGGTGGGAATCCGGTTTAGGTCCTTTCTTACCTATGAAGCATCCGCCCTCGCTTTAAGATAATGGGTTGTCGTTTGATACTTTCCTCTTTCCGTCCCAGGGGATGTTCAACTTCAATCCGTTAAGCGTATTGCTGGCCCTTCTTTGGATCTACCTATTCATTCAATAAAGGCTAAACCGGAGCGGCTAAGCCCCATCTATCATGATATATGCGAAATCCAACGGAATCCTCAAACAGAGCTTATACATCTGCAAGCTCTTAATCTACAAACTCTTATACATATTCAGTATTCATCGGCCTACTTGAAGGGAAAAGAACCGCTTTTCTATTGGAAGACGAATAGCCTTGCACCCCACTAAGAGCAGGTAGCTCCTTACTATGTTCCGACCTAGGATAGGTAGATCGAGAAGGGGGAAATGAGCAATTGCCAATTCACGCCCATCTTCATCCTTTGATCGTCCCTTTATTCATCTAATAGGTCTCGTAAGTGGGACCGTTTATGGGTGGCAGCTACAAAGCCTCTTGGTACATCTTAACTACCATTAGAATGGTGGATTGGAAGGGGTAAGCCCCTCAATCCTTATTTGAAGGGACTCTTTCGTGGGGCGTATTTACATAAAAGGGAAGGAGATCTCTTCTTGGGTGAAAGTGAAGGCTTCCATCACCCTGTCATGGAAATGATCCTGATGAGTACACGGAAAGCCCTTAAGGCGCTTTCTTAAAGGTGAGTGGCGAGAAGCCGGGCTGACGAGTCAGTAGTGCCTTCCCTCTTCCTGTAGTATCCTCCCTTGCTTCGAACTGACTTAACTTAATAGGGCGGGCTAGTGTGATCAGACTAAAGTGAGGACTGATCCCAGTTCGACTCTGAGCTCCAATCTGATCCCAAAGAAAGAAAGAATGATTAAACCGCATAAATAGATTGAGTCCTCTTCTTCCTCCGGATTGCCTACCAAATGAAATGGAGACCGAGGAAGTCAAGACCAGGCACCCCCTTCAACAGGAGAGTGTGGAACCTCAGGTTAGGAGGTCTACTAGAGAGCACAGGGCCTCATCTAGATATCAGACTTCAGAGTCTATTTTGCTTACTGATGAGGGGGAGCCAGAGAGCTTTCAAGAAGCTCAATCTCATAATGACAGGGTCAGCTGGATGAAAGCAATGCAAGAAGAGATGAATTCTCTCCAGTGGTGAAGATGAGTTCTATTAGAGTTGCCTTGGCTTTGACAGCTAGCTTGGACCGAGCAGTTGGATGTTAAAACTTATTCATGGTGACTTAAAGGAAGAGATCTACATGGCCCAACCAGAGGGGTTTGAAGCAAAGGGAAAAGGTCACTTGGTTTGCAAACTGAAGAAGAGTCTCTACGAGCGACCCTCGATTTAGTTTTGATACAAGAAGTTTGATTCATTTATGGTGAGTCACGGGTACAAGAGGGGAACAAGCAGATCATTGTGTTTACTTCAGGAGGTTCAGTGATGGGAACTTCATAGTCCTTTTGCTCTATGTGGATGATATGCTCATTTTAGGTCAGGATGCTAAGATGATTGGGAAGCTCAAAGAAGCTTTGTTCAAGTCCTTTGACATGAAGGACTTAGGGTCAGCGCGACATATTTTTGGTATGAAAATCCGTCGTGACAGGAAGGCAAGGAAGCTGTGGTTATCACAGGAGAAGTATGTTTAAGGGGTGTTTGAGAGGTTCAACATGAAGAATGCTAAGTAAACTAGCACACCACTTGCTAGTCACTTCAAACTTAGCAAAAGTGCATGCCATGCCCGACAACAGAAGAAGGGGAGAAAGCAACGGAGGCCATTCCTTACTCCTCAGCTGTGGGGAGCCTTATGTATGCCATGGTGTACGGCCGGACATTGCACATGCCGTTGGTGTTGTTAGCAGGTTTCTTTCTAATCCAGGCAAAGAACATTGGGAAGATGTGAAATGGATCTTCAGTTGAGGGGTACTTCAAAGATGTGCTTGAGGGCCAGTGTTAGAGCGGTTTACAGACTCAGGCATGGAATTGAAAGGTGCCGCTCGTTTCTAACCAGTTTGATCTCCGTGTCCCCTGCGAGGTGCTAAATAGTGATCTCAGTCTAGCGATAAATGGACGCATCGAACCGTCGAGCTGAGCTCCCTCTACTTAGGGACGGGTTTTCGTTTGCAGCAGCCACCAGATCTTCCTTAGATTAGTTCCGTTCCGTCAGGCACATTTCCTTTCATAGGTCAACAAGGAAGAGATCGTTTCCACTTTCCGAGTTGCGACCGATTAAAGCGAGATAGAGGCTTACTAATAAAGGGGAACGACTGACAGAAGAAAGAAAGGGCATCTATTTAAAAGAAGGAACTCATTCGTGGACTGATTCCGACTGATTATTGGACAGATGACCATAGACCAATTGCAAGAGATTCGCTAGCATAAAGCATTACCATCAGACAGAAAAGAAGACCGCTCTCCCCTTACAGATGAGCTGATAAGGCCGGGGGCAAGTGTTTATAAAGGAAGAAAAGGCAGCCCCGGTCGGGGATGAGACTTCCTATTTCCATTGGGGGGGAACTCTAACCACTGATCGCAAATTAATGAATAAAATAGAGCAGGCGGACCGTGCGTCTAATTGGTTCTAGTCAGAAAGAGAAGAGCTCTCCTTTGAGCCGGAGTAACCCACCTAGAAATACTTCACTCAATAAAGGTCGGCCGGATTGGTTGTTGGCGGAGGATTCACCTCCTACTTGCCGGGTATCAGCCGAAACTGAGACTGGTATATATATATGATCTCCTTAATCTATTCGCCCTAAAGAATAGAACGAGATTAAGGATCTAGATCGAACTTCAACCGAAGGACCTCTGCTCTCCTCTTAACGTTCGAAGGTGAGTAAGCGGATTCATCAACACCAGTTGTGACATCCGCTTATGTTCCAGTCGATGAAAGGAAAAGTAATTAGGACATTCATTCAGGTAGAGTCTTCGCTTCAAGAGGTGAATCGCCTTTATATGATTTATAGTTTTGATCTCAGAAAACCATGCCGTACCTCTGACTAGCATACCGGTCCCTCTGCTAAGAGCTCTTTCTAGTGTGCGTGAATGAATTCCTCTCTTTACTGTTCACAGACCCCGCTTTGGATAATCAAATCTTAGGTCCACCCTTACGATCCAACTAATTGGCTAGGATCTATGGACCCATATCTATGGTCCTCACCCGGGAGCAACCGAGCTAGCTACTGGGCATCGCCCTTAACGACCGCTTTCGTTTCTTTGGCTGATGCCAGCACTGGTCCTTTTGAAACTGATAGAATGCCCCCAAAGGTGCTCTATTGAGCCGCTTTGCCGGAAGGTACGGAGCCCGCTTCCCCAAGAGCGAGATGAGGGACCACTTCACTTTGACTTTGACTGTATTAAATGAAAGAAAAGAACCAAGCGGGAAAAAACCGTTCAACGAAGTTGTTTTCACCTGATCGATCGTATGTCTTAGCCAGAAAACCAATACTTTCCTCCCCCTATAAGCCGAAGATTCGAACACAAGGAAATAGGCAATCTCAACAAACAATCAAGTCAGCCAGGTCGGATTTCGGGTTCGCCTTACCTTATATAATAGACTCCAACCTGAGGGAAGAGCACCCTACTATTTCATTTACCCGGTCTACCTTTCCTTTCTTGCTTTACCCGACCCTACCTCTTCTGGGGATTCATCTGGCTCTTTCTATTCCCCTCCAACTGGCCCCATCGGTGACATACATCGCTAGCCTTTGAAGGCCGTTCGCTAACTATCGGCTGGGCGAGAAGAGGGGCAGGAGTGACTCGCAACAATGCCGAAAGAGTCAAGGAAGTCCTCGGCTTAGCTGCATTATGAATAGTCCCGCCCAAGGAAAAGAGGCAAGTCAAGTCGGTAAGCAAGCTGAGAGCGGATAAGGGATTTAATAGGCAGCTAGAATGGATGAATCCTCCGCTTGAGAAGAAAGAAGCTTTAGCTTCAGTCTAAAGTAAGTCCCCTGCTCGCGAAGGAAAGACAGGCACGCACACCTCTCAGTCAACAGATTTTGCTTAGGTAAGAGAGCCAGAGTAGGTGAAGTATGAGTAGGATGTCAGAAAGGTAGGTAAGCATGAGCCCTAGACTATTTATTTCTTTCAAGCGATCGGCCAGGAGTTGTGTAAAACCTTTCCGCTCGCCCTCTCTTTCATATGCCTTTTTAATTGAAAAGCCGGGCAAGAAAGGGAACTCAAGGCAGGGGGGGAAGACGGCCGCTTAAAATCGGATGCAATATCCTATCCTACCTGTCCTCTCATCGAGAAATGAGCTAGTTGGAGATTGAGTGGGTTCTGGCCAGAGAAGAAAGAGAAATTCAGACTGGACTAGACATCGACTGGAGCATGAAAGGATGTTGCAACTCATGCTGTTGGAGCAGAGCCCCTTGGCTAAGAGAATGCATTCGGCCAAGTAGCTTTTAGCTTGCTTTTAAGCCGGGCTCCACACGGATATTTGGACAATCAGAATCAAAAGATTGAAAGGATTTCCATTTTATGCAAGAGGTTTTCGCGCTCTGCGCAGACCTTAATGGAGTCTTATCCACTCCCCTTTTTGGATGTAGCGATAGATGGAGTATACGGAGGTGAGTATAGAAGGGGGTTGTACGCCCGGTATGACAGAGATCGTACCTACTCGTCGCATTGCTAAGTGAAGCTTTCTTCTTTCTTAGAATCGTGATACCCAATATCAGTCCGGGTTGCCCGGTTATAGGACGAAGGGACCAGCTCCAGTAGAATCTGCTAAGGCGGCCGATGAATCTGAGATCTTAGGCGCGAGTCTTGGAAAGGCAAAATTCAATTGATGGTTATACCATCGCTATTGAGAGACTCTCTAGTTGCATACAGATGGAGCGATTGCTAGAGAAAGCTCCTGTTTTGGTTTGGCAACACGCTCCCATGGCGCTCCCAACTTCCCACTAAGAGCAAGTAGCTGTTTTCCTTTGGTTGATAAGGGCGGGTAGCGCCCATCTTCCACATTTTAGGTAACTTATCCTGCTTTTGTAATCGTACTCGCCGGGGAAACCCTAATAGATCCTGCCGCTACTGCGCTTGCAATAGAATAAGGAAGGAGGTGTCCTGCATAGTTTAATTGAGTCTTTTTATAGCTCTTATAAATATTCTATTTCTTATCTTGATCTCCTCTTTCTTTGAACGAGATGGATCAAGTAATAGGACGAACACTAGGCCATGCTCTCTCGTTGTTCGATTCTGAAGGAAACTACGCAACCGAAGGTTGATCTGTTTAGAGAGACTATTCACAAGGACTTTGCTATTATAGTGGAACTCCGCCACAAGAAGAACTCGCTTTTGGGTTCGGGCAGGATTCTCCTTAGTTTTCTATTTCCTCCAGTGCGACAGAGGGAAAGAGTTTCAATTGGGGGTTCTTCCGGGGCCGATGTATCCCTGCCCATTTATCTTATGTAAGATCTCCGGGCTCCGCTGGAAGCGCGAGCTCTACCTTTGCTTTATCATGAGACCTTTTTTTATCTAAAGTTGGCATATATTGGTTAATCTTTAGAAGTCGTCTCTTCGCTTACGCTAGCTTAGAAATCCACGATCATCTCCTGCTGGTGGTGACCGAAGCAGCATCCATCTTCTGGAAGGAATGCCTGTTTTGAATGACCGGGCTAGCTACGACTATATCTATAAACACAATGCGAATGCTCCCGATTGTTCCAACGACAACTGTTAGATGGGTACCGATGGCGCTCCCTGGTGTGGGTTCTTCACCCGATTCGGAAATATATTAATCAGAATATTTCAAGGTTGGAGCGGAGGTGGAGAGAGGGGAAAATCCTGGATTTGTCCCCTTGTTTCCACGCAGGATGGGTACTCACTATCTGCTTAACGCACGTTGATTCGACGTTTTCTTTTAGGAAAGCACTTTCTTTTAGGAAGCGTACGCTACATAATGACTTTGCTTATTTATTTATTATAGGCTTCCCCCTTGAGCGATAGCCAAAGGTGGGTTGGATCCACTGTTAGGGTCAGTACCATAAGGGCTATATTTCATCTTGTTTGGGGGATCGATTTAGTAGCTTCAAAGGCCTGTCCTGATCCACCCGATACGCCAGGAAGGCACTTTGATAGGTAAGAGTCCTCAGGACAAGCGGAAAACGCTTAACGTTCCTTCGGTGCTTCCACCCTGTCACTTCTGTCTCTTCGTGTTCAAAAGGAGGAAGGTTATCTGGGATTCGATGAATTAGAGCGATTATTTACTTATGAGAAATTACCGCGTACTTGTCTCTTCATGAGCAGCGGAGCCTACCCTGCTGGCGGATAAGCCAAGGAGTCATCTAATTCCTCTACGAAGGAGTTCGCTTCACTCTGAGGTAATCAAGGAGAGAATCTTTTATAAACATCTAGGAATGGACACTATTAGCTTCTGCTTTTGTCCTACAATGGTGCTGAGTATGAAGACGGAGATAGAACAGAGGTTCTCGAGCCAATGGCTGAAGCCGTATAAGCCAGGTCTCTCCTGCAAGTATAACCGGGCTATCGAAACGAAATGAGCAGGGCGATCTATTATCTTATCTTGACCTCTTTTGCTCGCCATAAGTCGCGGAGCGGCGCCGGAAAGGAAAAAGAGGGTGCCCTAGGCCGCCCTAAGAAGAGCTGGACGAGACGAATCAGTTAGATCAGCTCGTGGATCTTTGTGACTTTTCCTCACGGAACTGCCCAGGCAACAGCGCGGAGCATAGGGCGCGGGTGCATCCCTGCATGATGAGTTAGCGAACCAAGATGTCCAAACTCTAGCAATTGGATATGACTTGAGTCCTACAGTCAATGAGAGGGTTCGCCCACCGACAAAGGGAATAGCTCCTTGAATATGAAGCTATCGGTCAAGATAAGATAATAGATCGAAGCCGGTGCGAGGATCAAAAGCCCTCCTTTCATGGATTTGAAAAAGAAAGAACCGGAACCGAGGAATGAATTAAATTATCGATAGCAGTTCATCCGTAGAATCAGCGCCACTGACCATAGGTTCTCGATCAATCGATGTAAGGAAGGATTGACTACAGAGCCAAAGAGGAGCAATGATTGGTAAGCCCGGACGGACGTTTAGCGTTCTCGTGGGTGAATGCTCATCTGGAACCTTAACGCATGCTTTTCCTATAGAATAGTCTCACCTATGCCTGCTTGTAGTAGCGGTCAACCCCCCTTAACGGATGATAATAGATCAATGGCTGAAGAGTTGAGCTTCGAATCGAGGAATTTCTTTTAAAAGTGTTTTCGATTCGCCTACGGATCCAAAGAACAAGTAGATCGTGGGCTCCCACTGGAAACATAGAAGACGGAATCGCCGTTTGAAGTGGTCATCCGTTTTCCTAAGTACTGTGATTCCGGTTTCGAACGGGGAAGCAAGCTACGGACTATTCTTTCTGCCCTTCCCTTCCTCCGGGGGGATCTCGGATCAATCTATCAATTGGCTAAGGCGAGCCTCTTTCTATTGGCAAAGTCCTTACTAAATCCCCCGGGGAAAAGCAAAAAGAGTAACGGGTAGGGTCAAGAGAGACTTTAGGACAAATTCCCACATTTGGATCACCTCCTTCCTTTTCTTTTGCAACCACTCCTACTGGTTGCAAAAGAAAAGAAAGTTCTATATCTTGACTGGCATCGTGCGTGCTCTTTTTCTATATCCAATTGGCCTATGTGGATAAATCTATGGAATGATAAGAATTCGGCTGAAGGGGCACACGGTCAGCCGCGGGAAGCGCTTTCTCTCCTATCTTATCCCATCAATCCGTAGTCGAGCCGTCACCTCGATCATGTCGCTTATCCTTTTTCCAACCCGGACCGTGTCGTCGAGCACCAGCGGTCAGTTCCCAGGTCAGTCGTCGCATCCACCACCGGATATTCTCCTATATAATCTAAGGCACCGGTCTCGCGTACACCAGTGGAAGCAGGCAGGAAAAGAGAGGACTTGGTATTGCCGAATAGAAGGTAGCCTTCAATCGCCTGTCTGTGGGCTCAAATAATGAATTAACCTTTCCTGTGGCATCGCTCTGGTCACCTAAAGAAATTGTGGCTATGAGTGGTGACGATGGTGATATCGAACCCTACGATTTAGTTGTACAGGGAAAATGACAATCTATTACCGCTTAAGTGGTACAATGGTGTCGAGCACACCTACAGTTTTGATCTTAAGTCGGCTACCGACCGATGGCCGCTTGTCTTGATAGAGGCATTGTTGTCATCTTTATTCGGTCCGAATGTAGCTGCTGCCGTTGTAAGCGGCTCCAACATCTTTGAAGCCACTCCGCGAAGGAAACTTTCCATTTCGAGACCGGATCTCGAACTCAGATAGAAGCAGCGCCCCATTCCGCTAACCTTCCTGACAAGGTCAGACGTCTTATGATATATCTGAGCCCAGGATATCAACTGAACCGGATGAGCTATAAGCTAGTGCCTTAGCTTTTGGACGGTAAAGATGAGGGCCAAGCTGGTCTTCTCTGTTGGCGAGTAGTTGTGTTCTGCCACTACCAGCTTAGATAGTCTAGGTTGAATTCCTATTCTCAGGCCCAGAGAGCCTTCCAAAGCTGTGATATACTGGAGTTATACCCTTTGTTTGATCGGACTCATCAAGACCAGCGGTTAAGCCTTAATTAGATTC